ATTTGAGAAAAGGATATAATGAAAATTTTGTTCTTTGATTGGTTCTTTTGATAGAAAAAAAGGATCCGTTTTATTTGACCGAGAGGGCCAAGAAACTAAAAACCGATTAATTGTAAAAACAAATAAAGATATATATAGAATAAAAAAAACAAGAAACAAAGGAAAAGTTCTTATTCGAAGCGCCTCGTGATCGTCAACCAATTCTGTGCTTCAATATAATTACCAGGAGTAAGCGTTATAGCCTGTTTCCAATACTCAGCGGCTTGAGCGAACCAAGCCTCCGCCATTTCAGAATCTCCTTGTTGAATGGCCTGTTCTCCACGGTCGGAATAGGCGGGTCCCTCCCTGAGAACCGTACTTGAGAGTTTCCTACCTCATACGGCTCGACAACCAACTCTTTTGTTTTGGTGTACCAGTTTTTTCACTTTAACCAACTTTAACTTTATATCTAATTGAATATCTAATTGAATGAGATTTCTTATAGATATTCGGTTTTTCTTGAATTAAACAAAAGAGAGTAATTACATGAGTTTCAAACTTTCATTTTGATTTAATTATTAATTATATAGAATAAGTTTTATCTTTTCTCCTACCTTCAGAAAAAAGGCATGGCCACTGTTATTAGATATTAGAATTTTCTGAAAGGTAACTATCCCGCTTTCATATAAAAATTTATATAGAATCTTTGAAAAAGACTTTTTTTCATATTTCATAAAAAAGAAAAAGACTTACTGTCTTTAGGATCTGATGCTACACCGCTGCTCAATACCTTAGGGGATAAACTCTATTACATAAGTAGATTCCTAAGATTTATCTCATATTATGATATAAATAAGCAGCTTTTGTTGTATCGGTACAAAACCTTTCCAATTGATCTTTACGGTGCTTCCTCTATCAATTAAATCTTTTTTTATCCATAGAAGAAAGTATTTAGGCATATCTAGTCTTCACTTCATATTTCGATCTATGAAGTTTATTTATTTGCTACAGCTGATAAAAAATCGTTTTGGACGATGCTTATGTAGAAAGCCCTTTTTTTGTGTTTCTAGTATTTAATTGACTAGCTATTCGTTCTTTTTTTCTATAGTGGAGATAGTCGCACGTAATGACAGATCACAGCCATATTATTAAAAGCTTGTGGTAAAAAGGGGTTTCGTTCTAATGCCCGAAAATAATATTCTAAAGCTTTGGTATGTTCCCCATTACTTGTGTGGATAAGGCCTATATTATAGAGTATATAACTTCGATCATAGGGGTCAATTTCTAGTCGCATAGCTTCATAATAATTCTGTAATGCTTCCGCATAATTTCCTTCAGATTGAGCCGACATCCGTTACGGTCGTCATTCGCTTTACCGAATTCTCCGTTTCAGAACCGTATGTGAGATTTTCATCTCATACGGCTCCTCCTTTAGGTACATAATCAAAATAATAAATATATGGAAAAATTTGATGTCATTATGACCTAAGCGGGGCTAATGTTTTTACAAGAAATCCCTAGCCAACCTTCTTGCAAAAGATCTTTTCTTACTACCAAGTGGGTTCATGCTAGATAAAAATAAAAAAGGAAACTCTAAAAATTTCTTTGTTCTCAACGCCCCTAAATTTCCAGGAATTAGTCACTTCAACAGTCTTCAATGGTTATACGGGTATCCAAAGTACGAACGAGATGGATGTTTATTGTTCCAACCATTTTAATTAGTCCCAATCCCAAAGAAGAAGAAGAAAGAAAAGGAATCATTTTGAAGAAAGTTTTCATGTTGTTGATTTCTCGGCGTAGTGCTTCTTCCCCTGTGCCTCCTATTCGTAGAGTGTATTAGTTTGATCTGTAATACGGGAACCATAGGTAAAAACCTTTTGCTCAATACTAGAATTCACAATTGAAGCATCTAAGGCTGCATTAATCGTGGATACATGACAGAAGGGATTGCTTTTTTTATATTATAAACTTCACCTTCAAAAGCGTAGATTTTTTTCAATAGTCGTTTTTCTTTCTATTCCAAATCGGCGAGAAATAAAAAAAAAAAAAAAATAATAATAATCAAATCGCACCATCTCTGTAATAAGTAAATGCCTCCTTTTCTCCGGAAGTTGTCGGAATGACTCGTAATAAGATATCGGCTACAATTGTAAAGGTTTTATCAATAAAATTTCCATTTATACGCGATCTTGGCATAGGTAGTAATCCATTCTATAACTCTTTTTATTTCCTTTACCTTTTCTTTTGTGAGAAAATTGTCTCACAAACAAAGGAATTTTATAGTACGAACTAACATAAAAGCGGAATCGTTAAAATAAAAAAACATTCTATCTACTTCCAATTTTTTCCGGTCAAAAAAGGTTTCTATTAACCATAATCTAAAAAACGATGAATAACTCGCTATTCACCCAGGTACTCAGTCATAATCCTGATGTCGGAGAGATGGCCGAGTGGTTGAAGGCGTAACATTGGAACTGTTATGTAGACTTTAGTTTACCGAGGGTTCGAATCCCTCTCTTTC